AATGATTGTGCCTGAAAAAGGATTATTATGATAGAATAAATCATGTAAATTATAATTTTACCTTCATTATTTAATATATAAATCAGCTAAATAAGCTAGTAGGTTCATACCCTAAAAATATAATTTTACATTATTTTATATAAAATTATATCTGATAATATTTTTATCACTTAAAGCCTCAAAAACTTTTATGCTTAATACATTAAGATATAAATATAATTTATTTATAAATGAATAAATCAATAAAATATAAAACTAAAAATTATATAAACTTTAATTATATAAAAAATATATTACCCCCATCAAATAAATTTTATTACTGTTTTATTTCATTAATTATAATTCTTTCATTATCAACACTATTTATAATAACTAATTATATTCATTTATGAATTATAATAGAAATTAATACAATATTATTAATTTCCTTAATAAGAATATATACAAAAAATTTTAAAGCTACTTTTAATTTCTTTATAATTCAATCTATTTCTAGAATTATACTTATTATATTAATATTTATAAAAAATAACTTTTACTCTTACTCTTTATTTAATTTTTTACTAATTATAATATTTAGATTAAAATTAGGTTTATTTCCTTTCCATTTTTGACCTCCTTTAATTAATATAAACCTTAATTGAATATTAATTTTTATTATATCAACAACTCAAAAATTTATCCCTTTATTAATTTTCTATAGATTTTTCAATCAAATTAATAATAAAATAATTATAAATGTTATTATTACACTAACAATTTCTTCTTCATTAGTAACAACTATTATAAATTATAATGAAACTAATTTTAAAAAAATTATAACTTATTCCTCAACAAATCATTTAAGATGAATAATTTTTATTTTATTATTCGATTTATCTATATTTTTTATCTACTTCTTAATTTATTTTTTATCAATAATTTTTTTATGTTTATTTTTTAATAAAATTGACATTAAAACATTTTTTGATCTTAATAAATTACATTTTTTTAATTATAAAAAAATTAATCTAATTATTTCATTAAATATTTTAATTATTAGAGCCTTACCCCCATTTCTAACATTTCTAATCAAAATAAATACAATAAAAATCATAATTGAAAATTATTCATATCTTTCATCTTTAACATTAACTTTAATTTCTACATTTACATTAATTTTTTATATAAATATAATCATTAAAATTAATATAATAGAAATATTGAAAATAAAATATTTTTATTGTCTCAATTTTAATATAAAATCTAATTTTTATTCTTCAATCTATGTCGGATTATTATCATTAACCTTAATATTTTTATTATTTAACTCAATTAATTAATTTTTTTTTAAAAAAAAAGATTTTATGATAAATTAATCAATTAACCTTCAAAGTTAACAATATAAAAATATATTTTATAAATCTTAAAATTTTTAATTATCATTAAATTTGCAATTTAATATTTTATTTAAACTATTAAAACCTTTTCTATTTATGACAAAATGATTCTATTCTACAAATCATAAAGATATTGGAACATTATATTTTATTTTTGCTTTATGAGCAGGAACTTTAGGAGCTTCAATAAGAATAATCATTCGATTAGAATTAAGATCTCCAGGAGCTTTAATCGGAAACGATCAAATTTATAATACTATTATTACAGCTCATGCTTTTATCATAATTTTTTTCATAGTTATACCATTTTTAGTTGGTGGATTTGGAAATTGACTAATTCCTTTAATATTAGGAGTCCCTGATATAGCATTTCCACGAATAAATAATATAAGATTTTGATTACTACCCCCATCCCTATTTTTATTAATTTTAAGAAATTTTATCGGAACAGGAGTAGGGACAGGATGAACTCTATATCCTCCACTATCCTCAATTACTGGACATGATACTCCTTCAGTAGATTTAGGAATTTTTTCCATTCATATTGCTGGAATTTCTTCAATTATAGGATCAATTAATTTTATTGTTACTATTCTTAATATACATATAAAAACTCACTCCTTAAATTTTCTTCCTTTATTTTCTTGATCAATTTTAATTACAGCTATTCTTTTACTTCTTTCACTTCCAGTTTTAGCTGGAGCAATTACTATACTTTTAACAGATCGAAATTTAAATACATCATTCTTTGACCCAGCAGGAGGCGGAGATCCTATTCTTTATCAACATCTATTTTGATTTTTTGGTCATCCAGAAGTATATATTTTAATTCTCCCAGGATTTGGTTTAATTTCTCATATTATTACAAATGAAAGAGGAAAAAAAGAAATTTTTGGATCATTAGGAATAATTTATGCTATAATTGCTATTGGAATATTAGGATTTATTGTTTGAGCACATCATATATTTACTGTAGGATTAGATATTGATACACGAGCCTATTTTACTTCTGCTACAATAATTATTGCAATTCCTACAGGTATTAAGGTATTTAGATGATTAGCAACTATTTATGGATCAAAAATTCAATTCTCTCCAGCTATAATATGAAGAATAGGCTTTATTTTTTTATTTACTTTAGGCGGACTAACAGGTATTATTTTATCAAATTCATCACTTGATATTATACTTCATGATACATATTATGTAATTGGTCATTTCCATTATGTACTATCAATAGGTGCAGTATTTGCTATCATTGCAGGTTTTATTCATTGATTTCCTTTATTTTTTGGATTTTCATTAAATAAATTACTTTTAAAAATTCAATTTACAGCAATATTCATTGGAGTAAATTTAACATTTTTTCCACATCATTTCTTAGGACTTTCAGGTTTCCCACGACGATATTCAGATTACCCAGACATATATACTTCATGAAATGTTTTATCCTCCATTGGATCAATAATTTCTTTTTTTTCTATAATCTTTTTCATTTTTATTTTATGAGAATCATTTATATCACAACGATTAATTTTATATAAATTTTTTATAGCACCAAATCTAGAATGAAATCACTCATTTCCACCAAAAAATCATTCTTATGAACAAATTCCTTATACAACAAATTAATTTAATATATAAATATATAATATAGCAAACTAGTGCATTGATTTTAAACATCAAACATAAAGAAATAACTTATTTCTTTTATTATAAATACAAACTTGACTTAACTTTTATATTCAAGATTCTAATACTCCTAATATAAATCAATTAATTTTTTTCCATGATTACACAATATTAATATTAATCATAATTACTACATTAATTACATATATATTTATATTTTTAATATTAAACAAAATTACTAATCGATTTATAATTAATGAACATTTTATTGAAACAATTTGAACTATTACACCAATAATTACTTTATTCTTTATCGCTGTTCCCTCATTAAAAATTTTATACATAACAGAAGAATTTTTTTCACCTACACTTACTGTAAAATCTATTGGACATCAATGATACTGACATTATGAATTTTCTGATTATCATAATATCAGATTTGAATCATATATACTACCTATTAATAAAAATAATTTATCACAATTTCGACTCTTAGATGTAGATAATCGATTAATTTTACCTTTTAATACTCCAATTCGTATACTAACAACATCAACAGATGTAATTCATTCTTGAGCAGTCCCTGCCTTAGGAATTAAAGTTGATGCTACACCAGGACGAATAAATCAAGCCTTTATTTATATAATTCGACCAGGAATTTTCTTCGGACAATGTTCAGAAATTTGTGGTATAAATCATAGATTTATACCTATTATAGTTGAATCTACATCTATAAAATTGTTTATAAAGTGAATTCAAAATTTTAATTAAAGTATTTCATTAAGAAACTTTAATGAAGTAAAAGTCTCTTAAACTTATAATGGTTACTAAAAATTAACCCTTAATGAAAAAGATTAGTTAATTTATAACATTTAAATGTCATTTAAAAATTATTAAAATTTTATTTAATATCTTTTTATTCCACAATTAAGACCCATAAATTGACTTTGATTATATTTTTTAACTATTCTTATTCTAATTTTAGTTATAATTAAAATAAATTTTTTTTTTAAAAATTTTAAAATAAATAAAAATTCTAAATTTAATAATAATTCTATCAATCAATATAAATGAAAAATTTAAAATAATGATAAGAAATTTATTTTCAATTTTTGACCCTCATTCATCTCAAAATTATTCTTTCAATTGATTAAGAATATTTATTCCATTTTTATTTTTTCCCAATCAATTTTGATTCAAAAAATCTAAAATATTTATATTTTGATATTCAATCTGCCAATTTTTACTAAAAGAATTCAATACATTTAAAAAAAAAAATTATACAAATATTATTATTCTTTTTTCAATATTCCTATCAATTTTAATTATAAATTTTTTAGGCTTATTCCCCTATATTTTTACTGCTTCAAGCCATTTATCAATTACATTACCTTTATCATTATCAATTTGATTAAGAATTATATTTTACAATTGATATAATATAACTAATCTATCCTTTGCTCATTTAGTACCTCTTAATACCCCAACACCATTAATAATATTTATAGTTTTAATTGAAACAATTAGAAATATTATTCGACCAATAACTTTAGCTATTCGACTCTCAGCTAATATAATTGCTGGTCATTTACTACTATGTCTTCTTGGATCCACAGGTCAAATTATAGAATTAAATTTAATTTCACTATTAATTGTTACACAAATTCTATTATTTTTATTAGAATTAGCTGTATCAATTATCCAATCATATGTATTTATAACTCTTATGTCTCTATACTCAAATGAATTATAATAATGCATAAATCAAATCACCCATATCACATAGTTACTGTTAGACCTTGACCTTTAATTACCTCAATTAATATTATATTTGTATTAATTGGAATAATAAAATGATTTTATTTTATAAATTTAGACTTAATTTACATTTCTATACCAGCTCTTTTATTATCTTTATATCAATGATGACGAGACGTAGTTCGAGAGGGAACTTTTCAAGGAATACATACATCAAGAATAATTAAAAATTTAAAAATAGGAATAATTTTATTTATTATTTCTGAAATTTTTTTTTTTATTTCATTATTTTGAGCATATTTTCATATAGCTCTTTCTCCTAGAATTGAAATTGGAATATTATGACCACCAAAAAATATTATTATATTTAATCCCTATGACATCCCTCTTCTTAATTCAATTATTTTAATTACATCAGGAATAACAATTACCTGATCCCATCATTCACTTCTTTCTAATAAACTTTCTTCAGCTATTAATATTTTAATTTATACAATTTGTTTAAGAATAATATTTTCTTTATGTCAAGCTTTTGAATACTATCAAGCACCTTTCACTATTGCAGACTCTGTATTTGGTTCAATTTTTTTTTTAACTACAGGATTTCATGGTATTCATGTTTTTATCGGAACTTTATTTTTAATAGTATGTTTAATACGAATAATTAATAATCATTTTTCTAAAAATCACCATATTGGATACGAAGCTGCTATTTGATATTGACACTTTGTAGATATTGTTTGATTATTTGTTTACATATGAATTTATTGATGATCATTTTACTTATATAGTATATCTATTACATTTAACTTCCAATTAAAAAAATTATTAATTTTAATAATATAAGTAATTTTACTATTAATATTATCATCAATGATTCCATTTATTTTAACTACTATTTTAATTTTAATTAATATAATTATTTCCCTAAAAATGTTAAATGATCGAGAAAAACCTTCACCCTATGAATGTGGTTTTAATCCAATTACTGAGGCTCATTTACCTTTTTCAATTCAATTTTATTTAATTGGAGTAATTTTTCTAGTATTTGATATTGAAATTTTATTAATTCTTCCAATAATTCCCGCTTTAATCACAAATATAAACTTATTCTATTGAATCATTTCATTCTTAATTATTTATATTTGCTTAATCATAGGATTAGTATATGAATGAAATGAACAATCAATTATTTGATTAAAATAAATTTTATTCAGGATATTAGTTAAATAATAACATTTATATTGCAAATAAAAATTATTTTTCTATTAAAAATATATCTTAATATGAAGGCAAAATATTTCCATTTAATTTCGACTTAAAAATATGATTATAAAAATCCATATTAATACTATTACTTTTATTACTAATTTTTCTAATTTTTTATTTTTTTCTTCTTTTCTCCCCTTTTCTTTACATTTTTTATACTATTTAATTGAAACCAAAAAGAGGTAAATTATTGTTAATAATTTCATTGAATATTTCTAATTCCAATTAAATTTATATAGTTTAAAAATTAAAACATTTTATTTTCATTAAAAAAATAATAAAATTTATTTATAAATCAATGAAATAAACTAGATAAAGCTTCTAACTTTATAATAATGAATTAACTATTCATTTTATTTCTTTCTTCTTTCTTTCTCTTTCTCTTTCTTTTCTTTATTTATTTATTTATTATTTCTATTTTTACTAACCACCTATACACCTAATCAATTTTATTTTCTTAGTTAACAAATATAAATTATTTAAAAATAAATATTATTACCTTAATATCTTCAATATTATGCTCTATTACTTAAGCTATTTAAATTTTAATCTAATCTATTTAATGATATCCTTACTATAGTTAAAAATAAAATAATTAATACATAAACAAATGTAAATAAATTTAAATATATAAAATAATTTAAACTTAAAAATGAAAAAAATCTTTTTAAAAATCTTTTTTTCATATTATAAACAAATAAATACTCCAAAATACCCTTATCAAATACTCTATATAATAAAAAAGAAAATTTCATAGGATAATAAGAAATTTTATTATATAAAATATTTAATCCTCATATTCTTGAAAGATAAAGCTTACAAAAATTTCTTATATTAGTAAAATCCTTAAATCTTAAAATTCATCCAACTAATACACCTACAAAACAAATTTGCAAAACTAAAATTTTTTCAACTAATTTTAAAATAATTAAATCTTCATCAATTAATTTAATTAAAAAATGCCCTACTATTAAAGAATAAAAATATAATAAAACTATAGATAACCTTATTAATAAATCTTCCCTTAATAAAATAAAATAATTTCTTTTATTAATATAATTAAAAAAAACTAAAATTAACAAACGTACTCTATATGAAACTGTAAATAATGTAGCTACTAATAATATTAATAATCTAAATAAATTTATTTTTCTCATTAAAAAAATTTCCATAATTAAATCCTTTGAATAATAGCCAGAAAAAAATGGAAATCCACATAAAGACAACAAAGAAATAAAAAATACTACACTAACAAATGGATAATAACTAATTAATCTTCCTATAAAACGAATATCCTGATTATTATTTATTTGATGAATTAAAATCCCTCTACATATAAATAATAAAGATTTAAATAAAGCATGAATTACTAAATGTATAAATCCTAAATCTACTTTTCCAATTCTTAAAATTCTTATTATTAACCCTAATTGACTGAGAGTTGATAAAGCAATAATTTTTTTTAAATCAAATTCAAAATTAGCTATTAAACCTGATATTAATATTGTTCTTCTAGAAATAAATAATATTAATTCTGTAACATTATTACTTATTAAAAAATAATTATACCGTATTAATAAATATACTCCAGCAGTTACTAATGTTGAAGAATGAACTAAAGATGATACAGGAGTAGGTGCAGCTATAGCTAAAGGTAATCAAGTAGAAAAAGGTAACTGAGCACTCTTTGTAAATGCACTTAACACCATTAATAATGACAAATAAAAAAACTCTATTTCATAAAATATTAAATTTCATGAACCTAAGATTATTAATAAACTAATCATTATTAAAATACCCACATCCCCAACTCGATTTAATAAAACTGTAATTATACCAGAATTAAAAGATTTATTATTTTGATAATAAATTACTAAACAATAAGAAATAAGCCCTAAACCATCTCATCCCAATAATAAACCCATAATATTAGGACAAATAATTAATAATAATATACTTAAAACAAATATTATTAATAATAAAAAAAACCGTTCAATATTAATATCACCATGTATATACCTCAATCTATAAGTTATTACAAAACTTGAAATTATTAATACTAAACTTAAAAATATAAATGAAACTCAATCTAAATAAATAATAAATTCTAAATTTATAGAATTAAATCTTATAAATACCCATTCTATTAATAATCTTAATTTCAAATACAAAAAAATTAATGAAAAAAATATAAAACAAATACCTAAAAAAAAAAAAAAAAAAATATTTATAATTAATATAATTTAAAACAAATATATTATATCTTTAGTTCCACAAACTAATATTTTTTAATTAAACTATTTAAATTATTATATAAATATTTCTAATCTTAAAAACATAAAATTTAAAGGAACTCAATGTATAATTAATATAAAATAATTTAATACAGAAATATTTTTAAATTCCCATTGAGTAGTCATTAAAGCCCCATGTTGCCTAGCTCTAAATAAATATAAAGAATAAGCAGCACTAAAAAAACATAATAATACTAAAAAAATAATTAAAACTAATCTTCAACTTACTAAACTAATTAATAAAAAAATCTCTCTAATTAAATTTAATCTAATAGGAGCAGATAAATTTGACGAACATAATAAAAATCAAAATAATCTTAAAGAAGGGTATACATTTATAGAACCCTTATTTATATAAATCAATCGACTACCAAAACATTCATAATTAATATTAACAATATAAAATAAACCAGAAGAACATAACCCATGAGCTAATATTATTATTAATCCACCAATCATACCAATTTTTGATATTGTTATTATTCCTCTAACCAATAAACTTATATGAACAATTGATGAATAAGCAACTAATATTTTTATATCTACCTGAATCAAACACACTAAACTTATAAATACGCCACCTACAATACCTAAAGTAATAATTATATAACTATAATCCTTTATATTAAAAAAAAATAATTGAATCATACGTAATATTCCATATCTACCTAATTTTAATAATACCCCTGCTAAAATTATTGACCCATAAACTGGAGCCTCAACATGAGCTTTTGGTAATCAAATATGAAATAAAAATATTGGTAATTTAACTATAAATCCAAATAAACATAATAAAAATAAAATTCACTCTAACTGTAAAATCAAAAATGATAAAACTATAATTATTAATCTTTCATAATGTAAAAAAATTAATAATATCAATCATAAAAAAGGCATAGAAGAAACTACAGTATACATTAATATATATATAATAGCTTCATAACGTTCAAAAGAATACCCACCATATAAAATTATAAAAAAAATAGGTATTAATCTAATTTCAAATATTAAATAAAATATTAATAAATTTAAAGAAAAAAAACATACTACTAAAGACAAAAGTAAAACTAAAATTCCAAACTCAATAAATTTTCTTATACGAATTATTATTATACACCCACAAATTCATAAACTTAAAATTACTAAATAATAAGAATAATAATCATAAAAAAAAAATGTATATCCTCCTACTCATAAATTACTTGTATACGGAATTATTCTTATTAATATAAAACTAGATAAAAAAAATAACACTAATGAAATAGAAAACTTCCTTTTATTAAAATATAATATACCTAAAGAAAAAATCAAACTTATTATCAACTTTATCATATTAAATTTAAATTTTTAAAATATTCATTACCTTTAAAACGAATTATTATAACAATTAAAGAAATACCTAAAACTCCTTCAATAACAAATATAACTATAAAAATTAATAAGTAAAAATCTTTATTAAAATTTATTATTATTATGTATATATTTAACAATCTAATAACAACTATAAATTCAATACATAATAAAACTATTAATGCATGATTATAATACTTACAAAATAATATAAATCTTAATATTAATAAAATAACTCTTAAAATATAATCTATAAAATAATTTATTAACTATAATAAATTTAATTTATAAATATTTACTAAAAATAAATATCTTACTAAAGCTTTATAGTTTAAATAAAATATAAATTTTGTAAATTTAAGATAAATAAATATTTTTAAAGCTTAATCAAACTTAAATATCAAAAAAATAAAATAAAATTTATATCTTTAATCTCCAAAATTAATATTTTTATTTAAACTATTTCTTGATAATAATGTCTCAATCAAACATCCTCTTCTTAATATGAATTTATTTATATTTAATTATAATTTTTATAATTTTTAAATCAAATATATCTATTACTCAAACCATTATTATATTAATAATTTTTACTATCTTAATTACATTAATTTTATCAAATTCTTCAACTTGATCAATTTATTCCTTCTTACTTTTTTTAATAATTATTAGAGGATTAATAATTTTATTTATATTATTCATAAGACTAATTTCTAATCAATTTATGCCAATAACTAATAAAAAAAAAATAATTACACTATTTATTTTATTTTCAATTATATTTATTTTAAAATATTTAAATTTTACTCAAACCAATTATTCATTACTTTTTAATAATCATATATTCATAAATTATACAAATATCTCAATAAAAATTAATAACTTAAATTCTTGAATAAATATTAATTATTTATATAATTTACCTATAAATATATTTATTATTCTAATAATTATTTTATTATTAATTATATTACTAGCAATCACAAAAATTTGTTTAGTTAATATCAAACCCTTACGATCAACAAAAAAATAAAAATGAAAAAAACATTTATATTTAAAAATCCAATTATTAAAATTATTCTTAATTCCCTAGTATTTTTACCAACCCCTGTAAATATCAACTATTGATGAAATATTGGCTCACTATTAGGTTTATCTTTAATAATTCAACTAATTTCTGGAATTTTTTTATCAATACATTATTGCCCATCAATCGATATAGCTTTTAACAGTGTAATACAAATTATACAAGATATAAATTATGGATGAATAATACGAATTCTACATAGAAATGGAGCTTCAGTATTCTTTATTTGTTTATATTTACATATTGGCCGAGGTATTTATTATCAATCCTACAATTTAATTCACACCTGAATTATTGGGGTAGTAATTTTTCTATTAACAATAATAACTGCATTTCTAGGCTATGTCCTCCCCTGAGGTCAAATATCATTTTGAGGAGCTACAGTAATTACTAATCTTCTATCAGCAATTCCCTATATTGGACAAACTTTAGTTGAATGAATTTGAGGGGGATTCGCAGTCGATCTTCCTACTCTTAACCGATTCTATTCATTCCATTTCATTATACCTTTTATTATTCTTTTTTTAGTTATTATTCACTTGACATACCTGCATGAAACAGGATCATCAAATCCTCTAGGACTAAATAGAAATTTATACAAAATTCTATTTCATAAATATTTCTCTATTAAAGATTCTATTACTTTTATTATTTTAATGATTTTAATTTTAACATTTATATTTCAATACCCATATTTACTTAGTGATCCAGATAATTTTATTAAAGCTAATCCCATAATTACCCCAATTCATATTAAACCAGAATGATATTTTTTATTTGCTTACGCTATTTTGCGAGGTATCCCTAATAAATTAGGAGGAGTAATTGCACTATTAATAGCAATTTTAATTCTTTTAATTCTCCCATTTTCTAATATACCTAAAAAATTTAATTTAAAATTTAATCCACTTTATCAAATTAATTTTTGATTTTTATTATCCACATTTTGTATACTTACATGATTAGGGGGGCAAGAAATTGAAACTCCTTTCATTGAATTAACTCAAATTTATTCTATTATTTACTTCTTAATTTTTTTAATTTTAAATTGAAGAAATAAATTTTGATTTTTATCAATTATTAAATAAATTTTAGTTAATAAGCTAAAAGCATGTATTTTGAAAATACAAATTAGAAATTAAAAACTTTCTATTAACTTATATAATAAAATTCTTATATTAAATATTATATATAGTAATTTACTATTTAATTAAATTCTAAATTTAATGCACTAATCTGCCAAAATAACTTTTAATTTATTAAAATTTTTCTTTACTCTAAATTTTTTTAAATAAAAATTACAATATTAATCATAATCAATATTTAAAAATAACAACTCCTAATAAATTTAATATAACAATTCTTAAAATATAATATCAACAAAAATATATTAAACTATCATACCGCAAACGAGGAAAACATCCTCGAATTCAAATTAATAAAATTGAATACAATAAAACACTAAAAACTATAGGTAACCCTACTCTTCCTCCAATAAATATAAAATAAAACAATATTCCCAAAATTAAAATTATTATATACTCTGCTAAAAAAATTAGTGTAAACCCACCACTTATATACTCAATATTAAATCCTGAAACTAATTCAGATTCACCTTCAATAAAATCAAATGGCATACGATTTAACTCAGCCACTATACTAATAAATAATAAAATAAAAATTATTCTATTTATATATCAAAATTTCAACATACTCTCTTGAAATTTAAAAAAATCAATTAATTTAAATCCTTCCACATAAAAAAACATTACAAAAAAAATTAAAAATATAGAAACTTCATAAGATAGAGATTGAGCTACAGATCGTACACCTCCTAATATTGAATAATTAGAATTTGATGATCACCCTCTCATTATAATTACATAAACTCCCAATCTTAAACATCTTATTATATATAATAAAAATAAATTTATAGAAAATAAATTTTCCTTTAAAGGTAAACCAACCAATAATATTAAAGATATAAAAAATCCTACTATTGGACTAATAAAATATATTAATAAATTAATCTTAATTAACTTAATATACTCTTTGACAAATAACTTTACAGCATCACTAAAGGGCTGAAAAATACCTAAAATTATTACTTTATTGGGGCCTTTTCGGTCTTGGATGTAACCTAATAATTTACGTTCTACCATGACTAGAAAAGCAACTCCAATTAAAATACCTACAATAGAAAATAGTAGGCATAAAAATACAAATAGACAACACTCCCCTACATATATATATATATATATGTATGTATATATAAAACACTTATATACTATACTTCTCATCAATATATATACATATATATAATAATAATTAAATCACTAATATAAACACTAAATATTTAAAATTAATACACTATAAAATTTAAATTTATAAATAATGTATACCTCCTAAAATATACAAACATTACATTATTAACATTAAATAAAATTTTAATTTAATTCACTAATATATACTATATAAATAATATTTATTAAATATATATTAAACAAAATTTTTAATATTTTAAGTCCTTTCGTACAATAAAATACATATATTTACTTATAGATAGAAACCGATCTGGCTTACACCGATCTGAACTCAAATCATGTATGATTTTAATAGTCGAACAGACTAAAATTTTAAATTTCTACATTTAATTTTTATCATAATTCAACATCGAGGTCGCAAACAATTTTATCGATATGAACTCTCCAAAACTATCACGCTGTTATCCCTAAGGTAATTTATTCTAATAATTATAATAATAATCAATAATATTCATAAATCAATGTTATTTTTTATTAAAGTTAAATAAATTTAAATATCCTCCCAATAAAATATAATTACTTTACAAAAAAATTAATATAATAAAATTTTTAAAATAATCTTTATAAAATTCTATAGGGTCTTCTCGTCTAATAAATTTAAAAAAGCATTTTTACTTTTAATTTAAATTCAATTTTTTTTTACTTTGAGACAATTTATATTTCATTCACTCTTTCATTCCAGTTTCCAATTAAAAAACTATTTATTTTGCTACCTTTGTACAGTCAATATACTGCAGCCTTTTAATTAAAATCAATGGGCAGAATAAACCTAAAATTATAATCAGATAGGACATGTTTTTGATAAACAGGTGAATATATATTTCTTTAAAAAAATATTGTCGAATTCCTTAAAATAACTTATAAATTAAGCATATAATTTACATATATAATAAAACTTTACTAATTTAATCATTATATCACATATACTCAAATTAAATATATCTTTTTTATATTAATAAAATTTTTTTTATAAATTAAAATATCTCAAAATTATAAATTATAACATTTTTATTAAAAAATTCAAATCTTATGAATATTTATATATTATTAATTACTAAAAAAAAATATTTTTAATATTCCTAGGTTATCCCAAAAATATTTACTTTATAAATTTATAATTTATTATCTTACATTTTACAAATTATATTTACAAACTGAATTATATTCATTTCTAAAAAAACTAGATATATTTAAAATCGATTAACATTTCACTTCTAATTAAAAATTTTTAATAATATTTCCACATTAACTAAAATTTTTAATTAAATCTTTTAAATTCGAGAAATATTTTAATACAAATATTTTATTTAATTAACCCTGATACAAAAGGTACAATAAATAAAATCTATTTTTTTATTTTTTAATAATATTCATTTTCATTACTTAACTCTAAAATTTATTAAATTTTTTCTAAATTGATACTATAACATATACTAATTATAAATATTACTTTATTTAAAATAAATTAATTTTCAAATTAAACTTATTTATTTATATTAATTAATAATTTATTATAATTAAGAAATCAAAATTCAACTATTTTATACTAATAAAATTATAAATAAAATTTTAATAATAAATTATTATTCTATTTATTGTAAATAAACAATTTTAAAATAAACTAAAATTTTATTCATCAATAAGCACTTTCCAGTACTTAAACTTTGTTACGACTTATTCCATTTTATTGAAAGTGACGGGCAATTTGTACATACCTATGTTAATCATTCAATTCAATAAATTTATTAAATTTACTTTTAAATCCATTTTCATACAAAAATTAAATTTTATAATCTAATAATAAAATTAATTGTAACCCATATTAAATCTTAAAAAAGCTATATTTTGACTTGAATTTTTTTACTATCATAAATCATACAAATCTAACTTAATTAAATACTAAAAACAGCAATACATAAACTTTATTTATTAAGTCTATCTTATCGTGGATTATCAATTACTATACAGGTTCCTCTAAATTATAAGTACCGCCAAATTTTTTAAATTTAATGATTTATCATTTAATCTCTCATTTATTTAAATATATTTATTATAATAGGGTATCTAATCCTAGTTTATGATATAAATTTTCTAAAATTAAAATTTTAATTAATACTAATAATAATTAATAATATTTCACCATTCATTGAATTATTATTACAACTATATTAAATTAAATTTTTATCTATAAAAATACAAAATTAACTCAAATCTTTAGTTTAACCGCTGATGCTGGCACTAAATTATCCAATTTTCATAAAATCATCTCATTCTAATTTTCATTAAAATTATGAAATTCAAATATTACATAAAACTAATTATTTAATAATAAATTATATAGTATTAATATTATAACATTAATTTAAAACAAAAATTAAATTTTTATCTATATAAATAATAAACAAAAAATAAATTAAATTATAAACAATCTAAAACATTTAATTTATTAATATAATTAATTATAATTTTATTAAATATACACATAAATATATATATATATATATAATAATATAAAAATAAATAAAATAATAAAAATTAATTTATATATAAATATTTATTATATAATAAATAATTATTAAATAAATAATTAATTTAAATATTAAATAACTATTTATATATAAAATAAATATATATTATACTAGATTAATATATTTTTATTGTATATTAAATTAATATTATAACATATATATTTATTAATTTATAAGAATTTTTTTTTTTTTGGAAATTTTGAAATTTATTAATTTTAATATTAAGATCTATATTATAATCTGTTGGAAAATGTTTAAATCTTTTTTCTCTAAGTTATTATTAAATTATCAAAATTTCATATATCAAATAAAATCCTCCTTCATAAATCTATTAATTAAATTAAAATTCGCTAGCTTCGCTTCTTAAAATTCGCTAGCTTCGCTTCTTAAAATTCGCTAGCTTCGCTTCTTAAAATTCGCTAGCTTCGCTTATCGAAATTTGTTAATTCACTAGTAAAATTAATTTATTAATAAAATTAAATTAATTTTTTAATATAATTTAATTTCATATTAAAAAATTAATACCAACCTAACTAACTCCTTTAAGACAAAACGTACAACTATAATTTAATTATTCTTCTGTAGAGAAAATTAAATAATACATAATTTTTCAAATTTAAAAAATTTTTTATTTTTTATCTTTTAAATTAGCAGACAAAAAACAAAACAAATTTAATTTAATTTATTTTTTGTCTGCTAATTTAAAAGATAAAAAAATATACTTTTATAAAAATTATTTTTATAAATTAATAAATAATACTAGAAAATTTATTATTTTCTTAAATAAATTTACAATTTATTACTTAAATCAGACATAGTATTTAAAAATTTTATTATTAAATTATATTTTTATATAAATTG